GCTCGATAGGATCCCATACCTAAAGCTAACATGATATAACCCAATTGAGACATTGTGGAATAGGCCAAATTTTTCTTAATATCTTTTTGAGCAATAGCTAAAGTAGCTCCTAATACTACTGTTATTATACCTATAAAAGCTATTCCATTCATTATTGGGGGTAGAACTATGAAAAGAGGAAGAAGCCGAGCTACAAGAAAAATTCCCGCCGCTACCATAGTAGCAGCATGTATAAGGGCGGAAATAGGAGTAGGTCCTTCCATAGCATCAGGTAGCCACACATGAAGAGGAAATTGGGCGGATTTAGCGACTGCGCCACAAAATAGCAAGAGGGCAAACAAAGTAACAAAAAAAACATTAATCTCATTTTTATAAATTAAGTTATTTATTATTTGAAACAAATCCCTAAATTCCAAACTACCCGTTATCCAATAAAGACCTAAAATTCCCAATAATAAACCAAAATCCCCTACACGATTAGTTACAAATGCTTTTTGACAAGCATTTGCCGCAATAGGACGTGTGAACCAAAAGCCTATTAATAAATAAGAACACATTCCAACCAATTCCCAAAAAACATAAATTTGTATCAAATTCGAACTAGTAACTAATCCCAGCATTGAAATATTAAAAAGAATCATATAAGCAAAAAATCTCAAATATCCTTGATCATGAGACATATAATTATCACTATAAATAAGAACCAAAATACCAACAGTAGTAATTAATATTAACATAATAGACGTAAGTGAATCGATTAAGCACCCAAACTCTAAAGAAAGATCATTATTTATGGTCCAAGACCATACATATTGATAAATAGAACTATTATTGACTTGATGAATAGACAGATCAACCGAAAAAATCATAACTATAGTTAACAATAAAATACTAGGAAAAGCCCACATACGACGCATATTTTTTGTTGCCGTCGGAAAAAATAGAAGTCCCACTCCTATTAACATAGGAACTGGAAATGGAATAAAAGGTATAATCCATGAATATTGATATGTATATTCCATACAATAAACAAAAAAATTCCGATTCTAATGAATTTGATTTCTTATTCGTTGGTTTTTTATCTTTTTTGTAAAGAAGGAGTTCGGTTAATAAAAAAAAAGAAATATAGAATTAAAATAGACAGATGTATTATTAATTTGAATCTTTATTAAATAATTTGAATCTTTATTAAATATTTTGAATATTACATATTACAAAGTATAAACTCAAAATGGAGCGATAACAAAATTCCTAGCGAGAAATCCAATTTTTTAATTCAAATTTTATGTATAGAGTTTAATTCAAATTTTATGTATAGAGTTGGAATAAAATAATTAATTACACCAAAACTAAGAACATTTTTTATTTTTATATGAATGATGAATTAAAAAAAGTCCTTTTTTGAAATTGAAAAAAATCATTGGTTCATTTTTGATTTTTGAACTAATTTAGTATTTTCGATTACAATAAAAAATCTCGATGTTTGGAAAAATTTATAAAAAGGGTTATAATATTCAATGTTTTACTTTAAATAGGAAACAAAAAATGGGAATTAAGATAGATAAGATATATGGCTAATTAAAGAGAAATTCCTTTTCATTTACGGAAAAAAATGTCTTTGACATAGAACTATATAAAAATGAAAAACTATATAAATTATATGGCAGTTCCAAAAAAGCGCACTTCTATATCAAAAAAAATTATTCGGAATACTTTATGGAAAAAGAAAGGATATTGGACAAGATTGAAAGCTTTTTCGTTAGCACAATCTATTTTTACGGGGAATTCAAAAAGCTTTTTTTGTAACAAATACAAACGTTAGAGTAATTTCAATTAACAGGATTCAATGAATATTTGAAAAATAAAAAAAAAATACTAATATAAATTTAATATCTAATATATATATAGTTATAGTATTAATTTCAGTATAGTATTAATTTATAATATTTACATTATCTATATTCTAATAAAAAATCCTTTGAATGTAGTGTTCCATTTTGGATTTTGATATAGAAGTGCGCTTTTTATTTTCCACTGAATATAAAAAAATGGAAATACATTTCTTTATATTCAGAAAATGAAATAAATAAAAAAAGAGTCATTTCAAATTACATAACATAATAATTGGATTATAATTATTAATTTATAATATATAATATAAATTTTTTTATATTTATAAGACTTCAGAATCAAAAATGTATTTATATTTAGAATAAGAATATAGATATAGAATAAAAAGAAAAGTATTGCAATATATATATATTTCGAATAGATTCTAATAAAATTCTTTATTTAATGTTTAGTAAACAAATATTTGACTTTAATTGATTCTTTGAATCTCGACAATTGATTAAAAATTAATTATTATGATTTTGAGTAAGCCGCTATGGTGAAATTGGTAGACACGCTGCTCTTAGGAAGCAGTGCTAGAGCATCTCGGTTCGAGTCCGAGTAGCGGCATGATATCTTATCTTTTCAAAATCAAAAAATAGGTCCTATAATGAACTCAATTCTTATTTCTATTCCTAGTATTTCGATTTTGTCATTATATATGATGGTATTTTCAACTTTAGAGCATATATTAACTCATATATCGTTTTCGGTCGTATCCATTTTAATTTCAATTCATTTGATAACCTTATTATTAGTCAATGAAATCATAGGATTATATGATTCGTCAAAAAAAGGCATGATAATAACCTTTTTTTGTATAACAGGATTGTTAGTTACTCGTTGGGCTTTTTCGGGACATTTACCGTTTAGTGATTTATATGAATCATTAATATTTCTTTCATGGACTTTTTCCATTTTTTATATGGTTCCTTGCTTCAAAAAACATAAAAACTACTATTTAAACACAATAATCGCACCAAGTGTTATTTTTACTCAAGTCTTTGCTACTTCAGGTCTTTTAAGAAAAATGAACGAATCCATAATATTAGTACCCGCTTTACAGTCCCATTGGTTAATGATGCACGTAAGTATGATGATATTGGGTTATGCAACTCTTTTATGTGGATCATTATTATCTGTAGCTATTTTAGTCATTACATTCCAAGAACTGCTTGGTAAAAGGAAGAATTTGTTTTTTTTAATAAATGAATCATTTTCTTTTGTCGAAATTAAATACATGAATATGAATGAAAAAAATAATGTTTTCCAAAAAACTGCTTTTTCGTCTTATAGAAATTATTATAGATCTCAATTTATTCAACAATTGGATCGTTGGGGTTACCGTACTATTAGTCTAGGTTTTATCTTTTTAACAATAGGTATTATTTCAGGAGCAGTATGGGCTAATGAGGCATGGGGATCATATTGGAATTGGGATCCAAAGGAAACTTGGGCTTTTATTACTTGGACTATATTCGCGATTTATTTACATACTAGAAAAAATAAAAAATTAGAATATATAAACTCTTCAATAGTGGCTTCTATGGGTTTTTTTATAATTTGGGTATGTTATTTAGGGATAAATCTTTTAGGAATAGGACTACATAGTTATGGTTCATTTACATCTAATTGAATTAAAGTGAAGAAACAACTTTACAAATCTAAATACAGAAATCCAAATAAAATAGAAAATATATATATAATAACTAAAAACAAAAATTCCAATAAATGATAGAGAACCCCTTAAATCAAGTAATGCGGTAGTGACTCAAGGGTTTCTCACAAACAACAAAGATATTCACTTAGAATTTTTTATTTTTTAATACATAAATTAATACATAATTAATACAATACAAATATATATATTTGTATTGTACATAGGATTTATGGATTTATTTCTTCTTTTTTTTCATTTATTCGTGAAAACTATCTATAAAAAATTAGATAGAATAGCTTCAACCTTGTCAGCCGAAAATGAAAAAATAAAATCTGGATAAATACCAATACTTATAACAGGTATAAGGATAGAAATTGAAATAAATAATTCTCGTGGCCCCGAATCAAAAAAATAAGAATTTGGTGTATTAAAAATCTTGTATCCATAGAACATTTGACGTAAGATAGATAATGAATAAATAGGAGTTAATATCATTCCAATTGCTGTTACAAAAGTTACTAGTATTTTTGTGATTAAAAGATATTTTTGGCTAGTAATTATTCCTAATAAGACTATCAATTCTGCAACAAAACCGCTCATGCCCGGCAATGCAAGAGAAGCCATCGATAACATAGTGAAAACTGTGAATATTTTTGGCATTGGGATAGCCATTCCACCCATTTCGTCGAGATAAAGAAGACGTAGTCTATCATAACTAGTTCCCGCCAAGAAAAAAAGCGCAGCGCCAATAAATCCATGAGAGATTATTTGTAAAATAGCCCCGTTGAGACCTGTATCGCTTATAGAGCCAATTCCTAAAATTAAGAAACCCATATGAGATACCGAAGAATAAGCTATTCTTTTTTTTAAATTACGTTGACCAAGAGATGTTGAAGCTGCATAGATTATTTGAATTGAACCTAATAGCATTAACCAGGGACAAAATATAGAATGAGCACGAGATAATAATTCCATATTAATTCGAACCAACCCATATGCTCCCATTTTTAATAATATTCCGGCTAAAAGCATACAAGTGCTGTAATGTGCCTCTCCGTGGGTGTCGGGTAACCACGTATGTAAGGGTATAATTGGTGATTTGACAGCAAAAGCAATAAGAAATCCCATATAGAATATTATTTCCAGCGCCATGGGATATGATTGATTAGTTAATAATTCAAAATTTAATGTTGGTTGATTCGAACTATATAAACCCATACCCAGAATTCCCAGTAATAAAAAAACAGAACTTCCCGCAGTGTACAAAATAAACTTTGTAGCTGAATACAAACGTTTTTTTCCACCCCACATGGATAAAAGTAGATAAACAGGAATTAACTCGAATTCCCACATGATGAAAAAAAGTAAAATGTCTCGAGAAGCAAATGTTCCTATTTGACCACTATACATTGCTAACATCAGGAAATAAAATAATTTGGATTCTCGAGTAACTGGCTGAGCCGCTAACGTAGCTAAAGTAGTAATGAATCCTGTCAATAAAATGGGTCCTATAGAGAGTCCATCTATTCCGAATCTCCAGTAAAAGTCAAAAAAATGGATCCATTTATAATTTTCTGTCAATTGAATTAGTGGATCATCCAATTCGAAATGATAACAAAATACATAGGCTGTTAGAAGGAGATCAATTAAACATATACAAATAGTATACCACTTAATTACCTTATTTCCTTTATGCGGAAATAAGAAAATTAAGGAACCCGCGGCTATTGGCAAAACTACAATTATTGTTAACCAAGGAAAAAAATTCGTGATAAAAATAAGATATACTTAGACTAGAAAAACCCGCGCTCAAAATACAAAAGATTTGTTTTTGTATTTTGAGCGCGGGTTTTTGCCAGTAAAAAAAAGGTACTTGTGTGTGTGGTTCTTTTTGAAATATATCAATAAGCTAGACCCATGCTTCGAGTTGTTTCATGCCATAAATAAACTCTAACACTTAAGAAATCCGTCGGACAGGCGGATTCACACCTCTTACAACCAACACAGTCTTCTGTTCTTGGGGCAGAAGCAATTTGTTTAGCTTTACACCCATCCCAAGGTATCATTTCTAAAACATCTGTGGGGCAGGCTCGGACACATTGAGTACATCCTATACATGTATCATAAATCTTTACTGAATGTGACATTGGATCGTAATCCTTGAACATCAAAAATTCACCATTTTCGATCTAGTAAAGTCGTAAACGAATTACGAATTATATATAAATATTACACCAGATGAATCAATGATTTATCATAATTTTGCTAATCAAAATCTACTTATAGATAAATTAAACTAAAAAGAACATAATAGAACCAAGATACTTTGATTTCTTATGTTTGTTTTTGCAAACATTATCAAAAATTATATATCATATATGCCAATTTGAAATATATGTCCATTTGAATTGATTAATAGTACACACTATTATAAATTATACTTTTTAAGTAATACTATTTATTCAACAAATTCGATTGATTGATACGAGTTGATTTTCTATTACGATAAATAGAGGAAACAATAGCCAGTCCGATAGCTGCTTCAGCGGCTGCAACAGCTATAACAAAAATTGAAAAAATATTTCCTTTTAATTGGCGACTATCAAAAAAATCGGAAAAGGTTACGAGATTTATATTAACTGCATTCAGTATAAGTTCAAGACACATAAGGGCTCTAACCATATTTCGACTTGTAATCAACCCATAGATACCTATAGAAAATAAATAGGCACTCAAAACAAGTGCATGCTCAAATATCATTGACCAACTCCTTATCCATTTTTATTCATTTCAATATGAACGAGAATTCAACGGATTGTATTGACTAAAGAATATAAAAAGTCTACTACAAAAAGATAATATATTGACAATAAAAAACGATTTTCTACATAAATACTCTTTTACGTTCACATAGAATTCAACGAAAATTAATGTGATAAAATCTAACAAAATTCAATTTTGATTTATATTGTTAGTTCTAAAAATTTCTTATTGGCGAGCCACAACAATTGCACCTATCAAAGCAACTAAAAGAATTATTGAAATGAGTTCAAATGGAAGAAAAAAATCTGTTGATAAATGAATTCCAATTTGTTGACTAGTACTTATCAAATCTTGCTCTATAATCTGATTTGGTCTTGTAGTCCAAATAATCCCATGCCATGATGTATCTAGAATAGTAGTTATTAGTGAAAGAAAAATACTTGTACAAACCATCAAAGTAATTCCGTCCCCAACGGTCCAAAGATGAAAATCTTGGTAATATTCTGAACCATTCATGAACATCACAGCAAATATGATTAAAACATTTATAGCGCCCACGTAAATAAGTAGCTGTGATGCAGCTACAAAATGGGAGTTTGATAAAATATAGAATAAAGATATACAAACAAGAACCATTCCCAACGAAAAAGCAGAAAAAATGGGATTCGTAAATAATACTACTCCTAGACTTCCTAATATAAGACCTGACCCCAAAAAGACTAAAAGAAAATCATGTAACGGTTCAGGCAAGTCCATTATATGTAAAATAAGAGATAAATAAATCGAAATTTCATGACCTTATTGATATGACCAGAAAAAAAATTATATATGAAATACTAAAATTATCCCCGCATTGAATTGAACCTAATCCTAAGATAAGAAATGATCCTAATAAAAAAAAAATGTGAATTGCTATAGGTACAGTTATTATCGAATCAATATCATTTCATTCGTTTCTTTATATGAAAGAGTAATTTCAAACTAGAAAATGAAAATTTTAAAAATTAAAGAAGTATATGTATAATATATGATTTGATTTATATTCTATAATTTGAGTTTTCAGAAGAATTGGATTTAATTATCAATAATTTAAAATTTTATTTGAATCGTTCGAATTGTATAATCATCAATTACTGATACTGGTAAACGGCCCAAAGCAATTTGATTATAATTCAATTCGTGGCGATCATAAGTCGAAAGTTCATATTCTTCAGTCATTGATAAACAATTTGTTGGACAATACTCAATACAGTTACCACAAAATATACAGATTCCGAAATCAATACTGTAATTAAGCAACCGTTTCTTTCGAATATCCGTTTCTAGTTTCCAATCAACAACGGGTAGATCTATGGGACATACACGAACACATACTTCACAAGCAATGCATTTATCAAATTCAAAATGTATTCGACCACGGAAACGTTCTGATGTGATTATTTTTTCATAAGGATATTGAATAGTTACAGGTAAACGATTTGCGTGAGATAAGGTAATCATGAAACCTTGACCAATGTACCTTGCAGCTCGGACTGTTTGTTGACCATAATTTATGAATCCAGTTACCATAAGGAACATATCGTGAATATCTCTGAATATTTTTTTCTTTCTCTTGTTTGATACAAGTTTTTAATTTTAATATAGAAGGTCCATTTTTTATAGTGAAAACAGTTGAGACGAAGTTGTTAATAATAGATTACCAAGAGAAATGGGTAAAAGAAATTTCCACCCAAGATTTAATAATTGATCTATTCTTAGTCTAGGCAAAGTCCATCGTGTTGTGATAGAAACAAATAAAAATAAAAAAGTTTTAGCTAGTGTAATAAAGATACCAATTATTGTTACAAAAACCCCATATGCTTTATTTATTTCAAAAAATTCAGAAACGAATATGTAAGGAATAGAGATATTTGAACCACCCAAGTAAAGAACTGTTACAAATAACGAAGAAATTAATAGGTTTAAATAGGAAGCAATGTAAAATAAACCAAATTTGATACCCGAATATTCGGTTTGATAACCTGCTACTAATTCTTCTTCCGCTTCTGGTAAATCAAAGGGTAATCTTTCACATTCTGCTAGGGAAGAAATTATAAAAACGATGAAACCCATAGGTTGACGCCACAAATTCCATCCCCAAAAACCATACTTTGATTGAGCATCAACTATATCAACTGTACTTAAACTGTTTGATAATCCTAGTCGGTGATAACATTACTGTTCCCATCTCTATTACAGAACCGTACATGAGATTTTCACCTCATACGGCTCCTTTTTAAAGCCTTAAAAAATCTACGGACCGAGCCATTTAGTTATCCCTTGATATATCCCTAAGATATATAAGATTCCATTTTATTGGACGGTTCTGAATTAGACCAATTGAATTCTGTCTGTCCTAATAACCTAATAAAAATTGGAATAAGGCAAAATACATTTTATTTCATATTTTTTATAAATAAATAAAAAATACAAAAGGTACTTCTGAATTGATCTCATCCCTTAACAAATCCAAAAGTAAATTTGTTGAGTAATAACTAAATTCTTCCATAAAATACTCTTTTAGAATTATCAATAACTTCCTAATCGTTTTCGATTACGAAAAAGAATTACATGTTAGTTTTCAAAATTATGACATGAATTCTATCTCCACAAATATGGATATGAGACAAAAAAAGAAAAAGGGATCCACTTTTTCTTTTTTTCGTTCTTAACCTATTCTTTTTTTATGTAAGTATAATAAAAAAGGGACTTAAGAAAAAAATTAAAGGATTATTTCGTTTCTGATAGTCATTTATTTTATTAGTGGATAGAAGATATTCTGGATCGGAATTGTGGGGAGTACTGCTTTATTTTTTCTACCAATTTAAAGCCCCAATTAGTATTCTTTTTTCTATTAGTCATAAATGTTCTTTTGGATATTTTAAAAAATATACGTTACAAATCCTTTGTATATCTTGGTGTTTCTAACCATCCATTCATTTTTTATTAATCCCTTATTTTAATATATTTAATATATATTACCATATATTAAATATATTAAAATAAATAAAAGTTGGTCTTTTGTGCCCGCTTCAAGACAGGATGATTAATCAACCAACCTTGGGATAAACGACCACTTCTACTTAAAATTGAATTCATTTTTTCACTTAATTCTTATACATAGAAAATGAGACTCAATATTTTGACTGCAATTTTAAATCATCATACTTTCTATTAACTATAAGTAATTATAGTATTCATAAATTATATTCAATAGAAGCTGTTTTATTGCACTCATATAACTATCTGATTAAATTATTCAATCTGGATAAATAAATACTAAAAATAAAAGGAATATATATTCAATTTATTAACCTCCTTATACTATAAAAGTATTATAAAGAAAGGAGTATAGCAATAGGATCGAACGACAAATTTCTGTCTTAACGAATCGCACGTAGAGATATCGATAACACACATAGAGCTAATGGTATTTCATAACTAATCGATTGAGCAGCTGCTCGTAGACCACCCAAAAAGGAATATTTATTATTTGACCCATATCCTGACATAAGAAGTCCAATGGGAGCAATACTCGAAATAGCAATCCATAAAAAAACACCAATATTCAGATCAGATAAAACAAAGTTATAGCCAAAAGGAATTACCGAATAGCTTATTATAATGGATATGACTGATATGGATGGTCCTATACTGAATAAACGAATATCTCCTCTAGATGGAATAAGATTCTCTTTGAAAAGTAATTTTGTTCCGTCGGCTAGAGCTTGAAGAACTCCAAAAGGACCGGTGTATTCAGGTCCAATACGTTGTTGTATCCCTGCGGATATTTCTCTTTCTAACCATACAATTGCTAGTACACTTATTGTAATTCCCAATACAAGAATAAAAATAGGTGAAAATGCCCATATAATTCCATATACCTCTTTAAAGGATTCTAATCTGAAAAAAAAACGCATATCTTGTATTTCTCTTCTATCTATTATCATTTCAACGATCAACTTCTCCCATAATAATATCTATGCTACCTAGTATTGTCATAATATCGGCCAATTTCATTCTTTTAACTAATTGAGGAAGAATTTGCAAATTGATAAAACCCGGTGGACGAATTTTCCATCTCCAAGGAAAACCATTTTGATCTCCTATTAGAAAAATTCCCAATTCTCCCTTGGGGGCCTCAATTCTTACATAAAGTTCTTGTTTTGGCAATTCAAAAGTCGGAGACGGTTTTTTACTAATAAATCGATACTCAAAATCATTCCATTCTGGCTCTTTTTCTCTATCAAAGGAACGGATTTCTAAATTTTCATATGGCCCACCAGGAATTCCTTCCAAAGCCTGTTGAATAATTTTTATGGATTCCATCATTTCACCAATTCGAACTAAATAACGAGCTAATGAATCTCCTTCTTTTTGCCATTGAACTTCCCAATCAAATTCTTCGTAACATTCATAATTATCAATTTTACGTAAATCCCATTGTATTCCGGAAGCCCGAAGCATCGGTCCCGATAAACCCCAATTTATTACTTCCTTTCCATCAATAACCCCTACCCCTTCAACCCGTTCTAAAAAAATAGGATTTCGAGTAATAAGTTTTTGATATTCAACAATCCTTGTTAAAAAATAATCGCAGAAATCAAAACATTTATCTATCCAACCATAAGGTAGATCAGTTGCTACCCCCCCAATACGAAAAAAATTATGCATCATTCTCATACCCGTCGCAGCTTCAAATAAATCATAAATTAATTCTCTTTCTCTGAAAATATAGAAGAAGGGGGTTTGTGCACCAATATCTGCCATAAAAGGCCCTAGCCATAGTAGGTGAGAAGCTATACGACTCAATTCCAACATAATTACTCGGATATAGCTGGCTCTTTTAGGTACTTGAATATTTCCCAATTGTTCTGGTCCGTTTACAGTTATTGCTTCTGTGAACATAGTAGCTAAATAATCCCAACGTGTTACATAAGGCAGATATTGTATAATTGTTCGATTTTCCGCTATTTTTTCCATTCCTCTGTGTAAATAACCCAATATTGGTTCACAATCAATAACATCTTCACCATCTAGAGTAACAATAAGTCGAAGAACACCATGCATTGATGGGTGGTGAGGGCCCATATTAACTATCATGAAGTCCTTTCTTGTAGTTAAGATATTCATAGGTTTTTCCTCGATTCATTCTTATATGAATCGCTTAAAAAAGTTCATCAAAATTCAAGATCTAATAAATGGAATAATTGAGAATTACTTTTCAATTTAACGAATTTTTGACTCCCGAATATCAAACTGATTTATTAATTTTTTATAACGTATTCCATCTTTCTTTGACAAATAAGACAGTAATCGTTGCCGTTTTCCCAGAATTTTACGTAAACCTCTTTGAGATAAATAGTCTTTTCGGTGCAATTCAAAATGTGAAGTAAGTCTTCGTATTCTATTGGTAAAATGGAATACTTGAAATTCAACCGATCCCGGGTTTTTTTCTTCTTTTTCTTGTGAAATAACAGGTATAAATGCATTTTTTACCATAAAAAATTGAAAGTTTTTTCCTTCTCCTCGCTTTATATATATATATTTAATTTTTTGATTTTCCGATCTCCTCCCTTTATATATATTTAATTTATTGATCAGTAATAATAATGACACTAATTTTGAATTTTGTATATAAATCTGAAATTCCTTAATAAATTCTTCTTATTATTTACAATCAAATTAATTCTTATTAATTTAATCAATCCAATTTAAATAGATATAAAAAAGACTTTTTTATGGATTCACCACAAAAAAATTGTCTACTTAAAAAATAAAAGAGGATTTCGTTGATTTTTTTTGATCTAATGGATACTTCATTTTATTTATATCAATGCCACAATGCGCGTCTGTATTTATGTTATGCATATACCATATATATGAAGACAAATTTCGATTAACGAATTTTCAATCGCGGATACATATGTATTCTTACTATACTGAAACGACTTCCATTATGGGTATAAAACCAATAGCGATTCATACAAGCTAAATCTTCTAATCGATAATTTGGCCAAAGAAAAATTTTGAAATTCATTAGTTTTTTTTTCTCTTTCTCAAGATATATATAGTTTTTAGTCAAAACTTGAAAACAATTATGGACTTTATTTTCATTATAAAATATTGTCTTTCTATCTATACTATTTATATTACTTGGATTTAAACAAATTAGAATTCTCAATTCTCTACGACGTCTAGCGGATAAAATATTTTCAGTAACAAGTAAATCAAAATTCTTTTTTTCTCTTACCTTTTGATCTCTTGTTCTTGTAATGTATTTATCTAAATTTTTCGTATTAACATTACATTTTTCTGGATATTTTTTATAAATTTTGCGTTTATTCTTATGAATTAATGAAAGACCCACGGTTTGATACATAAGAAATTTTTTCTTGTTTTTTCTAGACAAACGAACTGGTTCTATAACAAATATTTCTTTTTTTATAAATTTTTTATTTTTTATTAAGCCTTGAAGAGTGAAATTCTTCTGATTTTGAATCATCATAATATCTAGACCTAGCTCTCCTCTTTGAATAGACGCTATAGTAATTTCTCTTAAATTTTTCAATCTAATCAGGAGACAATATACTTTAACATTTTTAAATATTCTTTGACCTAAGAAATTCTTCCAATTCAAATGTAAAATCAAAAAATTTCTTAGTAAGAAATTGAGTTCTGCCTCCATCTTGTTCTTGTCTTTCTTTTTCTTTATACCCTTAATATTCTTTTCATTGCCTGATCCTACAAAATCTTTTTCTTGGTTTGAAAGAGGTATTTCAAGATTTATTTGATCGACGTATAATGTTTTTGCTTGATTTCGAGTCTCTAACTCCAATTCAAGAGATTTCTTTTTTTTCGATGGTCGATAAATATCCATTATTTTTTTCTTTTTAGTAATGTTATTTTTATTTTCACTAATATTTTGATTTAAATTAAAATGTAAAAAAAGTAATTTGATTGGTATGATCCATGGGTTATCCCTATATGCATTATAAAATATCACTAATTTTGAAAAGAACCAAAATTCCGGATTCGATATGGAACGATTTAGTATTTCTATATTGATTCCCGCCCAATCGAAATACTTTCTATACAGGTTTTTTTCCATATCTATAATAGTGTCTTCCGCTATATAATTTTTGATAAAGATATTACCTATTATATCAAATAATTCATTTTTATGCGCGTTGTAATTAGAATAAATCACTTTTTTTTTATTTGCTTGAACTTGAAATAGGGATTTCCATCCATAAATATATGAGTCTTTCTTATCCACATAATTGATAAAACTATAGGATAAAAGATCATATCTATATTGTTTTCTAATTTTTTTTTTTAATACACCTACTTGTTGTTCTTTGTAAAGAATTAATCGACTTTTTTCATATGAATTATATTTGGTTAAATCTTTATTTTGAGTTACGCGACATTGAATGATCTTATTTTTCCATTTATGTGGTACTAATCTGGACCATCTGCTTTGGGATAAGTCATATTGATAATGATCCTTTAACCAATTTGTCCATTGATTTATTCCAGAATTGGGAGAGTTCTTATGTTTTAATTTTGAATCAAATATTCCCTGTATTCCAAAAAAAGAATCTTTTATTTCATTTTTAAGAAAAAAAAAATTTTCATGATATTCAAAAACCGATCTTAATTTATATATGTTAATAATTCGGGTTTGTAATAATTTTAAAAATACATATGCTTGTGACAAAAAGGAGACGTCACAAGAATTTTTTGAATTTGTATTCCTAGTATTAAAATATTTGTGTATAATCGAAATAAAGCGAATTATATTTGGATTTGTTTTATCAGTTCTTTCTGCATTTGCTTTATTAGTGTAAATGGATTTATTGAAAAATTTTTTTGTTGATTCAAGAAAAAGTTGTGTATTGATCCTTGGAATACAAATGATATATAGAAAGATATCTATGTATGTCCTTTTCATGAAAAATTTAAAAAAAGAATTCGATTTACGAGTTAATCGAACATTTCTTCTTCTTTTTAATATCTGTAAATTTTTGTTTTTTAATTCAATCCTTTTAACACCATAAGTAGTTTTGTTCGAATAAATATTTGTCTCTAAAATTAGAAGCCCTTTTTTCATTTTTTCGATTTTTTTAAAAATTTCTTTTCTTTTAGCATTCATATCCTTTATTTTTTTTTTTGTTATTGAATAATTTGCCAAATTTATAGATTGAATTTTAGTAGTTGCTTCCAAAATCATTGGACTGTTCTTCCCGATTGTTGAATCTTTTTTGCTTTCACTCAATTCATCTATTTTTTTTAATTTAAATTTAATAAATAGAAATTTTGAAATTTTTTTCATTTTTTTCGTTAGAAATAGAATACTTTTGATGATCCATTTTGCTTTTTCTTTTAAGATATTTAGAAACAATTTCAGTTTTTCACTTAAAGCTTTTCGAACTCGAAAAATGAAAAACTGAAATTGTTTCGTTTTTTTTTTGAGTTCTTTTAAAATGGGATTAAAAAATGAAAATCGATTTTGGGTAGAACCAGAAAAGGGTAATTCGACTTCTGTTCCCCAAATTGTTAAAAAACAAAAGTTCTTTTTTTTCATTTGATCTTTTTTCTTTTCATTGGATCGTAGCTTAGATTTGTGCCAAGGTTTTAGACGAAAAGGAAATAATATCTTTATCTGAATACCGTCTGTTAGCCATTTTTTTGGAAATTCTGTTTCGGATAATTGAACACCATTATACGTACATTTAATATACATTTCTCTCTTCCAATCCCTAAAATCTTCAGACCATTCAGGAAATTGAAAAAATAATATACGAACAATATTTTTTATTATTATCAATGAAGGTAATATAATATATTTTCTAAGAATCGATTGCGTTATTAATAAAAGACCCCTTATTACTTGAGCAAATATAATACTATCCCAGGCTTCTGCTATTTCGATACGTTTTTTTTCCTCATTTTCTTTTTTTTTTTCCTCTTCTTTTTTCGAACTTTCTTTTACTTTTTTCTCTGTATAATCATAAATTTGAAATTCTTTCTTTTTTCGCATCCAATTTTTGAACATAAAAAAGATTTTCATTGACTTGATACTATCAAAAAAAAAGAATAAAGGTCTTTCAATTTTATCCAAAAAAAGAGGGGAATGCACACTTTTTTGAAAAAATTTCCAAGTAACTGTTTTACGCCTTTGAGCACGTATAGATCCTTTTATTATGTCTCGCCGAAAATCCGATTGTTGTGAATAACGTATTAAAGCCAATTCGTTTTTTTTTTTAGTATTATCGGTATCTCCAGTATCATTATAAGTATTGTCTTTCTTTAAAAATTTAGATTTATTTAAAATGACTACACGTTTGGCTTTTCTAGAACGAATTTGATAATTCTCTGCTTCAATTTTTCCGTCCAGTTGTTCTAATTCATCAATAAATTTGTATGACCATCGAGGAACTTTTTTACTGATTTCGTTTATTCTAATACATTCAGTTCTATTTCGATTTACTATTGTTTTATCCTTCAAATCTGTTCTAATTGCATCGAATAAGATTTGGATTATTTTTTTTTTTTCTTCTTCATCTTCAGAATTCATTTTTATTTGTTCATCTTCTGGAAATAAATAGAGTGTTTCACAACTTAAGCTTGATAGTGATTTTTGTGAAAATTTATGGATTTGGTTAAAAAAAAAAAATGAAGTTACTAATGCTTTTCGATCAAATGTTTTTATTTTCTCCTCCAATTCTTGATAATTACTATTATTTTGATAAATATTATTATTATTAATATAAAGAAAGATACCATGAATTTTATTTATCAAAATCTTATTTTTTTTGTAAGTTTTTTCATCTTGGATTCGTCCACGAAAAGATCTGTTTAAGAAAGGATCATATATTTTAGTTAAGTATTTTGTTTTAGTTTCATCATTACACAATCGAATTCGGTTTTCCAATATATCCAGAGAAATAAATTGATTATCTATAACTTTTGCCCTATTTAGAAATTCATTGCTCAGTTTCTTTCTTTTTTCTTCATTAGTATAGTTCCAATAATTAGACAATTCGTCATAGGAAATTTTATCTCTTGTGAAGAGATAAAATTTTGTTTCCATCATTTTGTGAAAAGTTGATAAATTTGATGGATACGTAAAAGATATTCTCTCTTTTCCATCACTTTGGCATGTATGAAAAAAAAATTCTGAAATTTCATTTTTTACGATATTTTCAAATCGATTATTTTTTATATATCGAAATGGACGATTCCATCGTTTATAATTAAAAAGAATGCTTACAAGGGGTTTTTGAGCAAATTCTAGGCTATATTTATCCTCATCGATTTTGTACAAATTCTTCTCTTTTTTCGAAAAAATTTCTTTGTTCTTGGATCTTTTTTGTTTAGTTCGTACCCTTTGCAAATTTCTTTCGACATCACTTTTTCCTTTTTTATAAATTTCATTATTTTCTTCAATTTCTGACAATTTCTTAGTAAAAAAGGGGGGCGGTATTCTGCCTAAATAATATAAACAGGTAACAAATAAGAAAATAATAAATATTTTAAACATTGAATTTCTAAATTCTGACATAATGTACTTATTTGATTGAATAGGTACATTAGATTTAATTGAATTATTTTGTTGTATGCAGACTAATATAAATTCAATCAATTTCATCAAAAAAGTGTGACTAATTAACCAACCAATAAAACTACTTGTGAAAAATAAAAATTTATTGTTGCATCGAAATAAATAAATATTTACTAATCTTATTAATATTGAACTTGGTAAAAAAAGAGGATTTAATAACTGAAAAATAAGATTCTGAAAGAATATTTTTTGAATACTAAAATTGCGTATTGAATTTGGATTCTTGTATCCATAATTCAAAAAGTTTTTGTGATTATTGCCGAAGAACTGAAATAAAAGATAAGGTAGAGCTATGACAGTTATTGTATGTGGTCTACCCAATGCTAGATGCAAGGGCGCATAATAGATGGATATGAACATTATGAGCTGTCCCGTAATAAACCCAGTTGTTGCTGATATTTTCTTTTCGGTCCCTTCTTCTACAACCCGAGCTCGAAGAAGGAAGAGATAAGAGGGCCCTATGGAAAATGTGGTCAGAAATCCATAATAGAGTCCCATCACAACTATCGAATTAATTA